CTTCTTTTTAATAAAATGGAGAAACCCTCATTCTTTTCTTTTGATAATTTCAAGTCAATGAAAACCTTTTTTATGTTAAAAAATTGGATGCGAAAAAAGACAGAATTTCAAATTTCGGATTATACAGAGGAAAAGTCAAAAGAAAGTTTAAAAAAAGAAGAGGAAAAAAAACGTATAGAAATAGCAGAAGCCTGGGATAGCATTGGATTTGCTCAAGTAATAAGAGGTGTTTTATTAATAACCCAATCGATTCTTAGAAAATATATTATATTACCTTCATTGATAATAATCAAAAATATTGTTCGTATACTATTTTTTCAATTTCCCGAATGGTCAGAAGATTTTAGGGATTGGAAGAGAGAAATGTATATTAAATGTACGTATAATGGCGTTCAATTATCCGAAACAGAATTTCCTAAAAAATGGCTAACAGAGGGTATTCAGATAAAGATATTATTTCCTTTTCGTCTAAAACCTTGGCACAGATCTAAGCTACGATCCAATGAAAATAAAAAAGATCAAATGAAAAAAAGGGGGGTGACAAAAAAGAACTTTTGTTTTTTAACAATTTGGGGAATGGAAGTCGAATCGCCCTTTTCTGTTTCTACCCAAAATCGATTTTCATTTTTTGATCCCATTTTTAACGAACTCAAAAAAAAAACGAAACAATTTCATTTTTTCTTTTTTCTAGTTCTAAAACTAAAAGTTTTAGGTGAAAAAATGAAATTGTTTCTAAATATCTTAAAAGAAAAAGCAAAATGGCTCATTAAAAGTATTCTATTTCTAACGAAAAAAAGAAAACAATTTTCAAAATTTCTATTTATTAAATTCAAATTAAAAAAAATAAATGAATTGAGTGAAAGCAAAAAAGATTCAACAGTCCGTAATAATAGTCCAATGATTTCCGAGGCAACCATTCCAATTCAATCTATAAATTCGGCAAATTGTTCATTGACAAAAAAAAAAATAAAGGATCTGAATGGTAAAAGAAAAGCAGTTATAAAAAAAATGAAAAAAGAAGAAAAGAAAAGAGGGCTTGTAATTTCAGAGACAAATATTCATTCGAACAAAACAACTTATGGTAGTAAAAGGATAGAATTCGAAAAAAAAAAATTGCAGATATTAGAAAAAAGAAGAAATGTTCGATTAATTCGTAAATCACATTCTTTTTTTAAATTTTTTATGAAAAGGATATACATAGATATCTTTCTATATATGATTTGTATTCCTAGGATCAATAGACAACTTTTTCTTGAATCAATAAAAAAAATTTTTAATAAATCCATTTACAATAATGAAGGAAATGCAGAAAGAACTTATAAAACAAATCAAAGTAAAATTCACTTTATTTCGATTATACATAAATATTTTAATACTAGGAATACGAATTCACAGAATTCTTGTGACGTCTCCCTTTTGTCACAAACATATGTATTTTTTAAATTATTACAAACCCGAATTATTAACATATATAAGTTAAGATCTGTTTTTAAATATCATGGAAATTTTTTTTTTCTTAAAAATGAAATAAAGGATTCTTTGTTTGGAGTACAAGGAATATTTCATTCTAAATTAAAACATAAGAACCCTCCTAATTCTGTAATAAATCAATGGACAAATTGGTTAAAGGATCATTATCAATATGACTTATCTGAAAGCAGATGGTCAAGATTAGTACCACAAAAATGGAGAAATAGAATCACTGAATGTCGTGTAGCTCAAAATAAAAATTTACCAAAATGTGATTCATATGAAAAAAGCCAATTAATTCTTTACAAAGAACAACAAGTAGACGCATTCAAAAAAAAAAAAAAAATTCGAAAACAATATAGATATGATCTTTTATCCTATAATTTTCTCAATTATGCAGATAAGAAAGACTCATATATTTATGGATCTAAATCCCTATTTCAAGCAAATAAAAACCAAGTTATTTCTTCTAATTACAACCCGCATAAAAAAGAATTATTTGATATAATAGATAATATATTTATCAAGAATTATATAGCGGAAGATGCTATTATAAATATGGAAAAAAATCTGGATAGAAAGTATTTCGATTGGATGGGAATCAATATAGAAATACTAAATCGTTCCATATCGAATCCGGAATTTTGGTTCTTTTCCAAATTTTTGATATTTTATAATGCATATAGGGATAAACCGTGGATCATACCAATCAAATTCCTTTTTTTACATTTTAATGTAAATAAAAATGTCAGTGAAAATAAAAAAAACATTACTAGAAAGAAAAAAATAATAGATATTTTTAGACCATCGAAAAAAAAGAAATCTCTTGAATTGGAGTTAGAGACTCGAAATCGAGCAAAAACATTATACGCTGATGAAATAAATCTTGAATTCTCTCTCTCAAACCAAGAAAAAGATGTTGAAAAAGATTATGTAGGATCAGGCAGTGAAAAGAATGTTAAGGGTCAAAATAAAAAGAAAAAGAAAAACGAGAACAAGATGGAGGCAGAACTCAATTTCTTACTAAGAAATTTTTTGACTTTACATTTGAACTGGAAGAATTTCTTAAGTCAAAGAATATTGAAAAATGTCAAAGTATATTGTTTCATGATTAAATTGAAAAATTTAAGAAAAATTACTATAGCCTCTATTCAAAGAGGAGAGCTAGGTCTAGATATTATGATGATTCAAAATCAGAAGAATTTCACTCTTCCGGGCTTAAAGAAAAAAAAAAAATTTATGAAAAAAGAAATATTTGTTATCGAACCAGTTCGCCTGTCTAGAAAAAACAATAAAGAATTTTTTATGTATCAAACCATGAGTCTTTCATTAATTCATAAGAATAAACGAAAAATTTCGAAAAAATACTCAGAAAAAAGTTATGTTAATAAGAAAAATTTGGATAAATCCATTACAAGAACAAAAGATCAAAAGATAAGAGAAAAAAAGAATTCTGATTTACTTGTTCCTGAAAATATTTTATCCGCTAGACGTCGTAGAGAATTGAGAATTCTAATTTGTTTAAATCCAAGTAATAGAAATAGTATACATAGAAAGACAATATTTTATAATGAAAATAAAGTCCATAATCATAATTGTTTTCAAGTTTTGACTAAAAAAAAAAAAAAATTAGAGAAAGAGAAAAAAAAACGAATGAATTTAAAAATTTTTCTTTGGCCAAATTATCGATTAGAAGATTTAGCTTGTATTAATCGCTATTGGTTTAATACTCATAATGGAAGCCGTTTCAGTATAGTAAGGATACATATGTATCCGCGATTGAAAATTCGTTAATCGAAATTTGTCTTCATATACCATATATATATATATATGGTATATACATACCATAAATATAGACACGCATTATGGCATTGATACAAATTCAATGATGTATCCGTTAGATCAAAAAAAAAGAATCAACAAAATCCTCTTTTATTTTTGAAGTATACAATTTTTTTGCGGTGAATCCATAAAAAAAAGTATCTTTTATATCTATTTAAATTGGATTAATTCAATTTATAAAAATGAATTCGATTGTAAAAAAAAAATAAGAAATTCTTAAGGAAATTCTGATTTATATACAAAATAAAAAATTAGTGTCATTACTATTACTGATCAATAAAAATATATATATAAAGCAAGGAGAAGAGAAAAACTTTCATTTTTTTATGGTAAAAAACTCATTTATACCTGTTATTTCACAAGAAAAAAAAGAAGAAAACCGGGGATCGGTTGAATTTCAAGTATTCCATTTTACTAATAGAATACGAAGACTTACTTCACATTTTGAATTGCACCAAAAAGACTATTTATCTCAAAAAGGTTTACGCAAAATTCTGGGAAAACGGCAACGATTACTGTCTTATTTGTCAAAGAAAGATGGAATACGTTATAAAAAATTAATAAATCAGTTTAATATTCGGGAATCACAAATTCGTAAAATTGAAGAGTAATTCTCAATTATTCGATTTATTAGATCTTGAATTTTGATGAACTTTTTTTTAAGCGATTCATAGAAGAATGAATCGAGGAAAAACCTATGAATATCTTAACTACAAGAAAGGACTTCATGATAGTTAATATGGGCCCTCACCACCCATCAATGCACGGTGTTCTTCGACTTATTGTTACTCTAGATGGTGAGGATGTTATTGATTGTGAACCAATATTGGGTTATTTACACAGAGGAATGGAAAAAATAGCGGAAAACCGAACAATTATACAATATCTGCCTTATGTAACACGTTGGGATTATTTAGCTACTATGTTCACAGAAGCAATAACTGTAAACGGACCCGAACAATTGGGAAATATTCAAGTACCTAAAAGAGCCAGCTATATCCGAGTAATTATGTTAGAGTTGAGTCGTATAGCTTCTCATCTACTATGGCTAGGACCTTTTATGGCAGATATTGGTGCACAAACCCCCTTCTTCTATATTTTCAGAGAAAGGGAATTAATATATGATCTATTCGAAGCTGCGACGGGTATGAGAATGATGCATAATTTTTTTCGTATCGGGGGGGTAGCGACTGATCTACCTTATGGTTGGATAGATAAATGTTTTGATTTCTGCGATTATTTTTTAACAAGGATTGTTGAATATCAAAAACTTATTATGCGAAATCCTATTTTTTTAGAACGGGCTGAGGGGGTAGGTGTTGTTGATGGAAAGGAAGTAATAAATTGGGGTTTATCAGGACCGATGCTTCGGGCTTCCGGAATCCAATGGGATCTACGTAAAGTTGATAATTATGAATGTTATGAAGAATTTGATTGGGAAGTTCAATGGCAAAAAGAAGGAGATTCATTAGCTCGTTATTTAGTTCGAATTGGTGAAATGGTGGAATCCATCCAAATTATTCAACAGGCTTTGGAAGGAATTCCCGGCGGGCCATATGAAAATTTAGAAATCCGCTGCTTTGATAGAGAAAAAGAGCCAGAATGGAATGATTTTGAGTATCGATTTATTAGTAAAAAACCGTCTCCGACTTTTGAATTGCCAAAACAAGAACTTTATGTAAGAATTGAGGCCCCCAAGGGAGAATTAGGAATTTTTATAATAGGGGATCAAAATGGTTTTCCTTGGAGATGGAAAATTCGTCCACCGGGTTTTATCAATTTGCAAATTCTTCCTCAATTAGTTAAAAGAATGAAATTGGCCGATATTATGACAATACTAGGTAGCATAGATATTATTATGGGAGAAGTTGATCGTTGAAATGATAATTGATATAACAGAAATACAAGATATCGATTTTTTTTTCAGATTGGAATCTTTTAAAGAAGTATATGGAATTATATGGGTATTTGCCCCTATTTTGATTCTTGTATTGGGAATTACAATAAGTGTACTAGCAATTGTATGGTTAGAAAGAGAAATATCCGCAGGGATACAACAACGTATTGGACCTGAACACACCGGTCCTTTTGGAATTCTTCAAGCTCTAGCAGACGGAACCAAATTACTTTTCAAAGAGAATCTTATTCCATCTAGAGGAGATATTCGTTTATTCAGTATAGGACCATCCATATCAGTCATATCAATTATAATAAGCTATTCAGTAATTCCTTTTGGCTATAACTTTGTTTTATCTGATCTGAATATTGGTGTTTTTTTATGGATTGCTATTTCGAGTATTGCTCCCATTGGACTTCTTATGTCAGGATATGGGTCAAATAATAAATATTCCTTTTTGGGTGGTCTGCGAGCGGCTGCTCAATCGATTAGTTATGAAATACCATTAACTATATGTGTGTTATCGATATCTCTACGTGCGATTCGTTGAGACAGAAATTTTGCGTTCGATACTATCTATTGTTATACTCCTCTCTTTATAGTACTTTCATAGTAAAGGAGGATAAGAAATGGAATATATATATATTCCATTTCTTTTTTTGATTTGGATTAAAGAATTTAATCAGATAGTTATATGAGTGCAATAAAACAGTTTCGATTGAATATAATTTATGAATACTATATTACTTATAGTTAATAGAAAGTATGATTAAAATTGCAGTAAAAATATTGAGTCTCATTTTCTATGTATAAGAATTAGGTGAAAAAATGAATTCAATTTTAAGTAGAAGTGGTCGTTTATCCCAAGATTGGTTGATTAGTCATCCTGTCTTGACGCGGGCGCAAAAGACCAACCTTTTTTGAATTTTCAATATCATTTGGATGTATTATCATATATATATTAACATAAATAAGGGATTAATAAAAAAAATGAATGGATGGTTAGAAACACTAAGATACACAAAGGATTAGTAACGTATATTTTTTAAAATATCAAAAAGAACATTATAAATAATAGAAAAAGAATACTAATTGGGGCTTTAAGTTGGTAGAAAAAATAAGGCAGTACTCCCCACAATTCCGATCCAAAGTATACTTCCATCCACTGATTAAATAAATGACTATCAGGAACGAAATAATCCTTTAATTTTTTTTTTATTGAAGTCCCTTTTTATTTGACTTGCACAAAAAAAGAATAGGTTAAGAACGAAAAAAAAAGCGATCCCCTTTTTATTTTTAGTCTTATATCCATATTTATGGAGATAGAATTCATATCATAATTTAGAAAACAAACATGTAATTCTTTTTCGTAATAGAAAACGATGAGGGAGTTTTTTCTAATTCTAAACTAAAAGAGTATTTTATGGAAGAATTAAGTTATTACTCAACAAATTGAATTTTGGATTTTTTAAGGGATGAGATCAATTCAGAAGTACCTTTTGTATTTTTTATTTATTTAAATAAAATGTATTTTTCTTTATTAGAACAGACAGAATTCAATTGGTCTAATTCAGAACCGTCCGATAAAATAGAATCTTCCATATCTTAGGGATATATCAAGGGATAAATAATCGGCCCGGTCCTTAGATTTTTTTAAGGCTTTTAGGGAGCCGTATGAAGTGAAAATCTCATGTACGGTTCTGTAATAGAGATGGGAACAGTAATGTTATCACCGACTAGGATTATCTAATAGTTTAAGTACAGTTGATATAGTTGATGCTCAATCAAAATATGGTTTTTGGGGATGGAATTTGTGGCGTCAACCTATGGGTTTCTTTGTTTTTCTAATTTCTTCCTTAGCAGAATGTGAAAGATTACCTTTTGATTTACCGGAAGCGGAAGAAGAATTAGTAGCAGGTTATCAAACCGAATATTCGGGTATCAAATTTGGTTTATTTTACATTGCTTCCTATTTAAACCTATTAATTTCTTCCTTATTTGGAACAGTCCTTTACTTTGGTGGTTCAAATATCTCTATTCCGTACATATTCGTTTCTGAGTTTTTTGAAATAAATAAAGCATATGGAGTTTTTGTAACGATAATAGGTATCTTTATTACACTAGCTAAAACTTATTTATTCTTATTCCTTTCTATCACAATAAGATGGACTTTACCTAGGCTAAGAATAGATCTATTATTAAATCTTGGGTGGAAGTTTCTTTTACCCATTTCTCTCGGTAATCTATTATTAACAACTTCGTCTCAACTGTTTTCACGATAAAAAAAGGACCTTCTATATTCATAACTTGTTTCAAATAAGAGAAAGAAAAAAATATTAAGAGATATTCACAATATGTTTCTTATGGTAACTGGATTCATAAATTATGGTCAACAAACAGTCCGAGCTGCAAGGTACATTGGTCAAAGTTTCATGATTACCTTATCTCACGTAAATCGTTTACCTGTAACTATTCAATATCCTTATGAAAAAATAATTAGATCAGAACGTTTCCGCGGTCGAATACATTTTGAATTTGATAAATGCATTGCTTGTGAAGTATGTGTTCGTGTATGTCCCATAGATCTACCCGTTGTTGATTGGAAACTAGAAAGAGATATTCGAAAGAAACGATTGCTTAATTACAGTATAGATTTCGGAATCTGTATATTTTGTGGTAACTGTATTGAGTATTGTCCAACAAATTGTTTATCGATGACTGAAGAATATGAACTTTCGACTTATGATCGCCACGAATTGAATTATAATCAAATTGCTTTGGTCCGTTTACCAGTATCAGTAATTGATGATTATACAATTCGAACAATTCAAATAAAATAAAATTATTTAGAATTAAATAAAATTCTTCTAAAAACGAAAATCATAGAATATAAATCAAAGAATATTATATATATATATATAGAATTGAATAATAGAAATTAGGATAATAATAATAAAAATGTTATTAAATAAAAAAATAATAAATATTATATTAGATATTATATTAGTAGAAATATTCTACATTCTATAAATTATATATATATATATACTTTCATTTTCGTATAGTTTGAAATTACTCTTTCACATAAGGAAAAGAATGACATTGATCCTATAACAACTGTACCTATAGCAATTCACATTTCTTATCTTAGGATTTGCAATGCGGAGAGAATTTTAGCATTTCATATATAATTTTTTTATATAATTTTTTTCCTGGTCATGAAATTTCGATTTATTTATCTCTTATTTTACATATAATGGATTTACCCGAACCGCTACATGATTTTCTTTTAGTATTTTTTGGATCGGGTCTTATATTTGGAAGTCTAGGAGTAGTATTCTTTACGAATCCAATTTTTTCTGCTTTTTCGTTGGGACTGGTTCTTGTTTGTATATCTTTATTTTATATTTTATCAAACTCCCATTTTGTAGCTGCATCACAACTACTTATTTACGTGGGCGCTATAAATGTTTTAATCATATTTGCTGTGATGTTCATGAATGGTTCAGAATATTACCAAGATTTTCGTCTTTGGACCATTGGGGACGGAATTACTTTGATGGTTTGTACAAGTATTTTTATTTCACTAATAACTACTATTCTAGATACATCATGGCACGGGATTATTTGGACTACAAGACCAAATCAGATTATAGAGCAAGATTTGATAAGTACTAGTCAACAAATTGGAATTCATTTATCAACAGATTTTTTTCTTCCATTTGAACTCATTTCAATAATTCTTTTAGTTGCTTTGATAGGTGCAATTGTCGTGGCTCGCCAATAAGAAATTTTTAGAACTAAAAATATAAATCAAAATGGAATTTTGTTAGATTTTATCACATTTATTTTCGTTGAATTCTATGTGAACGTAAAATAGTATTTATGTATAAAATCGTTTTTTTATTGCCAATATATTATCTTGTTGTAGACTTATTATATTCTTTAGTCAATCAAATCCGTTGAATTCTTGTTCATATTGAAATGAATAAAAATGGATAAGGAGTTGGTTAATGATATTCGAACATGCACTTGTTTTGAGTGCCTATTTATTTTCTATAGGTATCTATGGGTTGATAACGAGCCGAAATATGGTTAGAGCCCTTATGTGTCTTGAACTTATACTGAATGCAGTTAATATAAATATCGTAACCTTTTCTGATTTTTTTGATAGTCGCCAATTAAAAGGAAATATTTTTTCAATTTTTGTTATAGCTGTTGCAGCCGCTGAAGCAGCTATCGGACCGGCTATTGTTTCCTCAATTTATCGTAATAGAAAATCAACCTCTATCAATCAATCGAATTTGTTGAATAAATAGTATTACTCATAAAAAAAAAGTAGAATTTCTAATAATGTGTGTACTATTAATCAATTCAAATTAGCATATATGATATATAACTTATGATCATGTTTGCGAAAACAAACATAAGAAATCAAAGTATTTTGGTTCTATTCTCTTATTATTAATGAATCTATAAGTCGATTTTGATTAGCAAAATTCTGATAAATCATTGATTCATCTGGTGTATAAAAATATATATATATTTATATATATATATATAATAATTTTTTATATAAATAGAATTTGTTACGAATTTACTAGATTGAAAATGTTGAATTTTTGATGTTCAAGGATTACGATCCAATGTCACATTCAGTAAAGATTTATGATACATGTATAGGATGTACTCAATGTGTCCGAGCCTGCCCCACAGATGTATTAGAAATGATACCTTGGGACGGATGTAAAGCTAAACAAATTGCTTCTGCCCCAAGAACAGAGGACTGTGTTGGTTGTAAGAGGTGTGAATCCGCCTGTCCTACGGATTTCTTAAGTGTTAGAGTTTATTTATGGCATGAAACAACTCGAAGCATGGGTCTAGCTTATTGATACGTTTCAAAAAGAACCACACACACAAGTACGGTTTTTTACTGGCAAAAACCCACGCTCAAAATACAAAAACAAATCTTTTGTATTTTGAGCGCGGGTTTTTCTAGTCTAAGTATATCTTATTTTTATCACGAATTATTTTCCTTGGTTAACAATAGTTGTAGTTTTGCCAATAGCCGGGGGTTCCTTAATTTTCTTATTTCCTCATAAAGGAAATAAGGTAATTAAGTGGTATAGTATTTTTATATGTTTAATAGATCTCCTTCTAACAGCCTATGCATTTTTTTATAATTTCGAATTGGATGATCCACTAATCCAATTGACAGAAAATTATAAATGGATCCATTTTTTTTACTTTTACTGGAGATTCGGAATAGATGGACTCTCTATAGGACCTATTTTATTGACGGGATTTATCACTACTTTAGCTACGTTAGCGGCTCAGCCGGTTACTCGAGAATCCAAATTATTCTATTTCCTGATGTTAGCAATGTATAGTGGTCAAATAGGAACATTTTCTTCTCGAGACATTTTACTTTTTTTCATCATGTGGGAATTCGAATTAATTCCCGTTTATCTACTTTTATCCATGTGGGGTGGAAAAAAACGTTTGTATTCGGCTACAAAATTTATTTTGTACACTGCGGGAAGTTCTGTTTTTTTATTACTGGGAATTCTGGGTATGAGTTTATATAGTTCGAATGAACCAACATTCAATTTTGAATCATTAACTAATCAATCATATCCCATGGCGCTGGAAATAATATTCTATATGGGATTTCTTATTGCTTTTGCTGTCAAATCACCAATTATACCCTTACATACATGGTTACCAGACACCCACGGAGAGGCACATTACAGCACTTGTATGCTTTTAGCCGGAATATTATTAAAAATGGGAGCATATGGGTTGGTTCGAATTAATATGGAATTATTATCTCGCGCTCATTCTATATTTTGCCCCTGGTTAATGCTATCAGGTTCAATTCAAATAATCTATGCAGCTTCAACATCTCTTGGTCAACGTAATTTAAAAAAAAGAATAGCTTATTCTTCGGTATCTCATATGGGTTTCTTAATTTTAGGAATTGGTTCTATAAGTGATACAGGTCTCAACGGGGCTATTTTACAAATAATCTCTCATGGATTTATTGGCGCTGCGCTTTTTTTCTTGGCGGGAACTAGTTCTGATAGACTACGTCTTCTTTATCTCGACGAAATGGGTGGAATGGCTATACCAATGCCAAAAATATTCACGGTTTTCACCATCTTATCAATGGCTTCTCTTGCATTGCCGGGCATGAGCGGTTTTGTTGCGGAATTGATAGTTTTATTGGGAATAATTACCAGCCAAAAATATCTTTTAATCACAAAAATACTAATAACTTTTGTAACAGCAATTGGAATGATATTAACTCCTATTTATTCATTATCTATCTTACGTCAAATGTTCTATGGATACCCATTTTTTGATACACCAAATTCTTATTTTTGTGATTCGGGGCCGCGAGAATTATTTATTTCAATTTCGATTCTTATACCCATAATAAGCATTGGTATTTATCCAGATTTTATTTTTTCATTTTCGGTTAACAAGGTTGAAGCTATTCTATCTCATTTTTTATAGATAGTTTTCACGAATAAATGAAAAAATCTAAAAATAGAAATAAATCCTATGTACAATACAAAATATATATATATATATATTTCCTTTGTATTAATTACAAAAAAAGAAAAAAAAATGAATTCGAATTGTAATTGAAATATGCTTGTTGTTTGTGAGAACCCCTTGAATCATTACTACATTACTTGATTTAAAGGGTTCTCTATCATTTATTGGAATTTTTCTTTGTCATTATCATTATATATATATATTTTTTATGTTTTCTGTATTTGTGAAGTTCTTTACTCACTTTAATTCAATTAGGTGTAAATGAACCATAACTATGTAGTCCTATTCCTAAAAGATTTATCCCTAAATAACATACCCAAATTATAAGAAAGCCCATAGAAGCCACTATTGAAGAATTTATATCTTCTAATTTTTTTTTTTTTCTAGTATGTAAATAAATCCCGAATATAGTCCAAGTAATAAAAGCCCAAGTTTCCTTTGGATCCCAATTCCAATACGATCCCCATGCCTCATTAGCCCATACTGCTCCTGAAATAATACCTATCGTTAAAAAGATAAAACCTAGACTAATAGTACGGTAACCCCAACGATCTAATTGTTGAATAAATTGAGATCTATAATAATTTCTATAAGATGAAAAAGAAGTTTTTTGTAAAACATTATTTTTTTCATTCATATTCATGTTCATGTATTTTATTTCGGCAAAAGAAAATGATTGATTTTTTAAAAAATACAAATTCTTGTTTTTACCAAGAATTTTGATAAATTCTTGAAATGTAATGACTAAAATAGCCACTGATAATAATGATCCACATAAAAGAGTTGCATAACCAAATATCATCATACTTACGTGCATCATTAACCAATGGGACTGTAAAGCAGGTACTAATATTACGGATTCATGCATTTCGGTTAAAAGACCCGAAGTAGCAAAGCCTTGGGTAAAAATAACACTTGGTGCGATTATTGTATTTAAATAGTAGTTTTTATGCTTTTTGAAGCAAGGAACCATATAAAAAATGGAAAAAGTCCATGAAAGAAATATTAATGATTCATATAAATCACTAAATGGTAAATGGCCTGAAAAAACCCAACGAGTAACTAACAATCCCGTTATACAAAAAAAAGTTATTATCATGCCTTTTTTAGACGAATTATATAATCCTATGATTTCATTGACTAATAATAGGATTATCAAATCAATTGAAATTAAAATGGATACGACCGAAAACGATATATGAGTTAATATATGCTCTAAAATTGAAAATACCATATATAATGAAAAAATCGAAATACTAAGAATAGAAATCAGAATGGAGTTCGTTATAGGACCTATTTTTAGAAGATAAGATGTCATGCCGCTACTCGGACTCGAACCGAGATGCTCTAGCACTGCTTCCTAAGAGCAGCGTGTCTACCAATTTCACCATAGCGGCTTACTCGAAATCATAATAACCAATTTTTAGTCAATTGTCGAGATTCAAAGAATCCATTAAAATTAAAGTACAATATTTGTTTACTAAACATTAAATAAAGAATTCTATTAGAATCTATTAGAAATATATATATTTAAAAATATTTTTCTTATTATTCTATATTCTTATTCTAAATATATTATTATTATGAATTCTTCTAAATGTAAAAAAATTCTAAAAATTCTAAATAAATAATTAGAATAAAATTATTATGTTATGTAATTTTGAATGACTCATTTTTTATTTATTGCATTTTCTGAATATAAAGAAATATATTTCGATTTTTTTCAATGGAAAATAAAATAGTGAATTTATGGATCAAAAAAGGAAGACTACATTCAAAGGATTTTTTTTTAGTTTCGAATATATAAATAATATCTAAATACCCGAAATTAATACTATATTAGATATTCCATTTCTATTTGTATTTTTGGATTTAAGAATATTCATTGAATCAAGTTAATTGAAATTATTCTAACGTTTGTATTTGTTACAAAAAAAGCTTTTTGAATTCCCCGTAAAAATAGATTGCGCTAATGAAAAAGCTTTCAATCTTGTCCAATATCCCTTCTTTTTCCATAAAGTGTTCCGAATAATTTTTTTTGATATAGAAGTGCGCTTTTTTGGAACTGCCATATAATTAGTATAGTTTTTCATTCTTATATAGTTCGATGTGAAAGACATTTTTTCTGTAAATGAAAATGAATTTATCTTTAATTATACATATATCTTATCTATCTTAATTCTCATTTTTTGGTTTCCTATTTAAAGTAAAACATTGAATATTATAACCTTTTTTTTCCAAACGTCGATATTTTTTTATTGTTTTTTTGTATAATAGAAAATACTAAATTAGTTAAAAGATGAACTAATGTTATTAGTTAAAAAATGAACTAATGTTATTAGTTAAAAAATGAACTAATGTTTTTGAAAAAAAAAAAATTATTATTGAGTCATATGAATTTTTTTTATAAGTCATATCCAAATAAACGAATGCTCTTAATTTTGGTGTAATTAATTATCCCGACTCTATACATAAAATATTTATTTTACAAATTGCATTCTTATTCTAATTTTATTATTATTCTATTCATATTTTTTACTATTTATATAATAAATAGTAAAAAATATGAATTCAAAAAAAAGTTTATTTTTCACTAGGAATTTCGTTATTGGTCCATTTTTAGTTTATACTTTCTAATATTCGAAGTATAAAGATTCAGAATAATAAATAATAGATCATTCTATTTAAGTTGAAATTCTATGTTTCTTTTTTATTAACCGAACCCCTTCTTTACAAAAGAGATAAAAAAAATCAACGAATAAGAAACAAAATTCATTAGAATCTGAATTTTTTTGTTTATTGTATGGAATATACACATCAATATTCATGGATCATACCTTTTATTCCATTTCCAATTCCTATGTTAATAGGAGTGGGACTTCTACTTTTTCCGACGACAACCAAAAATCTTCGCCGTATGTGGGCTTTTCCTAGTATTTTATTGTTAACTATAGTTATGATTTTTTCGGTTGATCTGTCTATTCATCAAGTCAATAATAGTTCTATTTATCAATATGGATGGTCTTGGACCATAAATAATGATCTTTCTTTAGAGTTTGGGTACTTGATTGATTCACTTACTTCTATTATGTCAATATTAATTACTACTGTTGGCATTCTGGTTCTTATTTTTAGTGATAATTATATGTCTCATGATCAAGGATATTTGAGATTTTTTTCTTATATTATTCTTTTTAATATTTCAATGTTGGGATTAGTTACTAGTT